TTCCAATAGACTTATTGAACGTTCCCATTGGCGTGCATCCAGCAGGAATTGAACCTACGAATTTGCCAATTATGAGTTGGGCGCTTTAACCATTCAGCCATGGATGCTTAACAGGTATCATCGTACATCGTGAATAACCAAATTCCAATTTAAATGAAATCTTTAGGAGGAATCAATGAGAGGACATCAATTCAAATCCTGGATCTTCGAATTGAGAGAGATATTGAGAGAGATCAAGAATTCTCACTATTTCTTCGATTCATGGATCAAATTTGATTCAGTGGGATCTTTCACTCACATTTTTTTCCACCAAGAACGTTTTATGAAACTCTTTGACCCCCGAATTTGGAGTATCCTACTTTCACGTGATTCACAGGGTTCAAGAAGCAATCGATATTTCACGATCAAAGGTATAGTACTGCTTGTAGTAGCGGTCCTTATATCTCGTATTAACAATCGAAAGATGGTCGAAAGAAAAAATCTCTATTTGATGGGGCTTCTTCCTATACCTATGAATTCCATTGGACCCAGAAATGAGACATTGGAAGAATCTTTTTGGTCTTGCAATATCAATAGGTTGATTGTTTCGCCCCTGTATCTTCCAAAAGGGAAAAAGATTTCTGAGAGTTGTTTCATGGATCCGCAAGAGAGTACTTGGGTTCTCCCAAGAAATAAAAAGTGTATCATGCCTGAATCTAACCGGGGTTCGCGGTGGTGGAGGAACCGGATCGGAAAAAAGAGGGATTCTAGTTGTAAGTTATCTAATAAAACCGTAGCTGGAATTGAGATCTCATTCAAAGAGAAAGATAGCAAATATCTGGAGTTTATTTTTTTATCCTATAAGGATGATCTGATCCGCAAGGACCATGATTGGGAATTGTTTGATCGTCTTTCTCCGAGGAAGAAGCGAAACATACTCAACTTGAATTCGGGACAGCTATTCGAAGTCTTAGGGAAAGACTTGATTTGTTATCTCATGTCTGCTTTTCGTGAAAAAAGACCAATTGAAGGGGGGGGTTTCTTCAAACAACAAGGAGCTGAGGCAACTCTTCAATCAAATGATATTGAGCATGTTTCCCATCTCTTCTCGAGAAACAAGTGGGGTATTTCTTTGCAAAATTGTGCTCAATTTCATATGTGGCAATTCCGCCAAGATCTCTTCGTTAGTTGGGGGAAGAATCAGCACGAATCGGATTTTTTGAGGAACGTATCGAGAGAGAATTGGATTTGGTTAGACAATGTGTGGTTGGTAAACAAGGATCGGTTTTTTAGCAAGGTACGGAATGCATTGTCAAATATTCAAAAAGAAAGATCGATTCTTTGGGATCCTTCCTTTCTTCAAACGGAAGGAACAGAGATAGAATCAGATCGATTCCCGAAATGCCTTTTTGGATCTTCCTCAATGTCCCGGCTATTCGCGGAACGTGAGAAGCAGATGAATAATCATCTGCTTCCGGAAGAAATCGAAGAATTTCTTGGGAATCCTACAAGATCGATTCGTTCTTTTTTCTCTGACAGATGGTCAGAACTTCATCTGGGTTCGAATCCTACTGAGAGGTCCACTAGAGATCAGAAATTTTTGAAGAAAAAACAAGATGTTTCTTTTGTTCTTTCCAGGCGATCGGAAAATAAAGAAATGGTTGATATATTCAAGATAATTACGTATTTACAAAATACCGTCTCAATTCATCCTATTTCATCAGATCCGGGATCTTATATGGTTCCGAAGGATGAACCGGATATGGACAGTTCCAATAAGATTTCATTCTTGAACAAAAATCCATTTTTTGATTTATTTCATCTATTCCATGGCCGGAACAAGGGGGGATACACGTTACACCACGATTTTGAATCAGAAGAGAGATTTCAAGAAATGGCAGATCTATTCACTCTATCAATAACCGGGCCGGATCTGGTGTATCATAGGGGATTTGCCTTTTCTATTGATTCCTACGGGTTAGATCAAAAAAAATTCTTGAATAAGGTATTCAACTCCAGAGATGAATCGAAAAAGAAATCTTTATGGATTCTACCTCCTCTTTTTTATGAAGAGAATGAATCTTTTTATCGAAGGATCAGAAAAAAATCGGTCCGGATCTACTGCGGGAATGATTTGGAAGATCCAAAAATAAAAACGGCGGTATTTGCTAGCAACAACATAATGGAGGCAGTCAATCAATATAGATTGATCCAAAATCTGATGCAAATCCAATATAGCACCTATGGGTACATAAGAAGTGTATCGAATCGATTCTTTTTAATGAATAGATCCGATCGCAACTTCGAATATGAAATTCAAAGGGATCAAATAGGAAATGATACTCTGAATCATATAACTATAATGAAATATACGATCAACCAACATTTATCAAATTTGAAAAAGAGTCAGAAGAAATGGTTTGATCCTCTTATTTCTCGAACCGAGAGATCCATGAATCGGGATCCTGATGCATATAGATACAAATGGTCCAATGGGAGCAAGAATTTCCAGGACCATTTG